TCATTTAAGTTTCGCAAAAATTGGAATCCTTTTCATTTTATTTCGTCAATTTTTGATAAGAACTCAGAAGTAAAGTTTAATTAAAATTTCAAATTAATGATTAATTAATTAATTATTTTGACTGATTGTTTTTACGTAAATGATAAGTAGAAAGGCGGTAGGAACTAGAACGAATAGTGCAGTAGCAACAAATGCAAGAATATTTACTCCCATAAGAATATTTACTCCCATAATCTAATATTTTTTTTACTTCGCAATAACTCGGGATTTAGTCCCATAGCTTTCACTTGTAAATTCAATGAATGAATTCCCTCTTAATCTCGCTGGTTTTGAATCGGATGAATATCATGAATAACAATATCTGAGCTGTCAAATCAATTTGTCGTCGAAAATGGAATAGTATAACATAGGAAGTTTTTTTATCCATACCGAATCCCAGCTCGGATTCCGGACCCAATCCCAAATTCCTTTATTCCTTTATTTATATTTATCGTCTGTTTCCGTTCTTTTTTTTTCTATAATCTACTCTATGTACAATGATCTGATGAAGTATCATCAGATTGCCCTTCCACTTCCATTAGTCACATAGTTACAAATCAAAACAAGAAAGAAACTAATTTATTATTCCATTGCTAATGCTAAGAGGACCTCTGTCCTTTACCCCCTTCCGTAGATTATTAGCACTGGGTATATATCAAAGGCTCAGCGTGCAATTTGAATGCAATCCGTTTTTTAATTAATTAGTAATTGAGGTTATACAAAACCGGGGCCATAAAGAGAAATTGTTTAATCTAGAAAAGTCTTCTAATTCTCTTAGTCTTAGGGGAATCTTGTTAAATTCATTTTTTATTGTGAATTCCATTTGTGTATGTGTGCCCCTCTCCAAAAAAAAGAACATAGTATTCTATTCCACGGATCGGTAACAATCGAAAAAAAGGATCCGGGATTTCTTGGAATGCTTACTATAATGCTACGTATAATTGTATTAATCCGCCCATCTCCTACCGCAAAGAAAAGAAAAAAGGGTCTTTTTTTTGGGAATGAAATTCTGCCCCTGGCCCCCTTTCGAATTGATTGATGTATTTAGTGGATCCGTCGGGACTGACGGGGCTCGAACCCGCAGCTTCCGCCTTGACAGGGCGGTGCTCTGACCAATTGAACTACAATCCCAGAGAAATAAGGGATCTAGCAGAAATTTTGATTCTTTATCTCCGTATCGAGTATTTTTGAGGGGTGCGGGGATTATACGTGGTAGATTGGCGAATTTTTGGGCCGAGCTGGATTTGAACCAGCGTAGACATATTGCCAACGAATTTACAGTCCGTCCCCATTAACCGCTCGGGCATCGACCCAGGAGGAATCACTTGTAAGACTATTGGGAATTCGTGATCAACTTCCTTTCCTAGTCCCCTACCCCCAGGGGAAGTCGAATCCCCGCCGCCTCCTTGAAAGGGAGATGTCCTGAACCGCTAGACGATGGGGGCCCGCTTGTCTAACTGTCATGATACTATGATCATAGTATGAAGAGTTTTTTTTTAATTGTCAATGTATGATTAGATCCGAGGAATCTTTCCGCTTTTCCTAATTGCAGATAACTTGTTGATTTGTCATTCATATTCATGAATCTCATTAGAATGGGAATTCTCTACTCTATCTCTATATCTATATATATATATAAATATATATAAATCTAGATATATAAAAAAATCTAGATATAGAAAAAAAATCTAAATCTAGTATCGAAATCTATATTTATTTCGTCTAATAAAAATATAAAAAAGTGTAAATAATACTAAAGTAACAAAGTAAAAGTATAGGGTTTTCGGGGAGTCGCTGGTCCAAAACAAAAAGGGGGGTTAAGCTCCACTTCTTTCGCTTTCATTCTTCCATTCATTGATTCATTTATTGTTAAGATGAGATAAGAATATCTCACAATAAAAGAAGGAAATTAACAACCAGTAAGCGTGATGAAAAAATTCTACTTGTCTTGTCTCCTAAAAAAATTAAAAGAATTTTCGAGAATTTCTTCATCACAGGATTTGATGAGATACCTTGAAATTTATGTCGAATGGGTAGGTGTACGTGTAAGTGAACTTTATTCTGATGGAAATCAATCCATTCAATGAAAGAAAATAAATTTGGTTCGGTCTTGAAACAATTCATTACAATTTACCTTAGACTTGCTGGGTAAATCGATTTTATTTTTCAATAAAAAGCCACTAGCAAGTATAAGTCTACCGTATGGACTTATGTATATATACTGTATATACATAATAGAATACTAATAAACTAATACTAATAATAACTAATATTATATTATTTATATATTATATATATATATATAATTATATATCTATATTCTATTCTGTATATATATACATATAGATTGTATATATATATTGTATCCACATCCACATAATAACCCATTCAAGAATTCAATCAAATAAGCCCTTTTAACTCAGCGGTAGAGTAACGCCATGGTAAGGCGTAAGTCATCGGT